AAGTCCCCGCGGAAGCCCAAGAAACTACCCGACCTCGTACGTCTGTAACAGTTACAATAGTATTGTTGAAACTCGCTTGAACATGAATAACTCCTTTCGGTATTCGACGTTCATTCTTATGTGAACCAATACGTGCATTCTTACGTAAACCAATTTTTGCTATAGGTTTTGTCATATTTTATTATCTCATATTCATAAGAATAAAAAAAATAAGGAAGAATCAGAGATATACAGAAAGATACGCGGAATATCCATTTTATATGAAAACTGATTCTTTTTTCTTTCTTTTTACATTTTTTTCTTTTATAAAGTTCTTTATTTAGAACTTGAGAAGAATTATCCCTGTCTCTGTTTATGTCTCGGATTGGAACAAATTACTATAATTCGCCCGTGCCTACGGATCAGTCGACATTTTTCACAAATTTTACGAACAGAAGCCCTTATTTTCATATTTTTTATTCCTTACCTTCATTCTGAATCTATTTTTTTGGAAACAAAAATTAGTTTTTTTTTTCGAATTATACCCCTACGAGGGGGATGTTTAAAAGAATGATCTAATCGTTCGAATCTTTTTTTCGAAGTCTATAAATTATGCGTCCCCTGGTTGAATCATAACGACTCATTTCTATTTTTACTCTATCTCCGGGTAGTATACGTATAAAACTGCGTCGGATTCTCCCTGAAATATAACCTAGAATTAGATCTTGATTATCTAATCGAACTCGAAACATACCGTTGGAAAGTGACTCAGTAATTAAACCCTCATGAATCAATTTTTGTTCTTTCATTTCAGATAACCCCCTTTAAGTATCAACTACTAGAGGAAGAGTTCTATAATTCACTTCTCCTCTCTATTTTACAAATAGATAAATAGTAAATTCGATAGAGTATTAAGTTACCGCAGGATAATCACCATATATAACACAAAATTTCTCCTCCAATTTTTGCTAGTCGAGCTTCTCGATCTGTCATTATACCTCGAGCAGTAGAAAGAATTAGAATCCCCATTCCGCCTAAAATCTTAGGAATTTGTTGATAGTTGGAATAAATTCGTAGACCGGGTCGGCTGATACGCTTTAAAATAATTTTATTCCCTTTCCTAGTCTTTCTATGTCGTAAGGTTAAAACCAAGAATTTTTTTTTACTTTCTTGATGTTTTCGAACGTTTTCAATAAAACCTTCTCGTAAAAGTATTTTAACAATATTTTTAGTGATATTAGTAGATGCTATTTGAACCCTTCCCTTTTTATCCATGTCAGCATTTCTTATAGAAGTTATTATATCGGCAATAATGTCCCTACCCATGACGAATTATAGTTATTGGTGCCTCCTCATTTTTGATATAATCAACATGCTTTTTTTGTTTTAGTTTAATTTTTTATTATTAAATTTATTATTAAATTATAATTTCTTTTAATTAAAAGTATATGCATGAGACACGATCTATTAATTGGATCTATTTCAGATATTCGAATTAATAGAAAATCGAATATAAATTCTAGAATTATATATTCTATTCTATATCTATACTATGATATAAATATGATATAACTAGAAATAAAAATAGGAATGAATATACTATAAAATAGTATAATTTAATATATCAAAATATAAAATATAAATAGTCGAATAATAATAATTAATTAATTAATAAATTATAAAAATAAATTATAAATTAATATAATAATTATAATAATATATAATGAAGACTATAAGACTTCGGGTGCTAATGAAACTATTTTAGTAAAATTCAACTGTCTCAATTCCCGAGCAATCGCACCAAAAATTCTAGTTCCTTTTGGATTTCCTTCTTTATCAATGATAACCGCTGCATTGTCATCATATCGTATTATCATGCCATTTTCACGTTTGAGTTCTTTACACGTGCGTACAATCACAGCTCTAATTACTTCTGATCTTTCTAGAGGCATGTTGGGCACTGCTTCTTTGATTACAGCAACAATAACATCGCCAATATGAGCATATCGTTGATTACCAGTTCCTATGATTCGAATACACATCAACTCTCGAGCTCCGCTGTTATCCGCTACATTTAAAAGGGTCTGAGGTTGAATCATATCATTTTTTTTTTTTTTATCTCTTATTTCAATGCAAGGGACAAGGGAAAAAATCAATATTGTCTGTCCAGAGATAAAGAAATCCGCGTTTGTTTTTTCATTCTCAATACACCTTTACTTACTTTTGTTTACCTATCCTGATCCTGAAATAACAAATTGAGTTCGTATAGGCATTTTGCATGCAGCTATTTTCATAGCTGCTTTGGCTACAGTTTCTGATACTCCACTTATTTCATAAAGTATTCGGCCCGGTTTAACAACGGATACCCAATATTCGGGGGATCCCTTCCCCGAACCCATACGTGTTTCCATAGGTCTTACTGTAACAGGTTTGTCGGGAAAGATACGTACCCATACCTTTCCACCACGACGTGCATATCGTGTCATTGATCTTCGCCCTGCTTCTATTTGTCTAGCTGTGATCCAAGCAGGTTCAAGTGCCTGAAGAGCATATCTTCCGAAACAAATATGATTGCCTCGGCAAGATATTCCCTTCATTCTACCTCTATGTTGTTTACGAAATCTGGTTCTTTTTGGGTCATAGTTGATGGTTGTTTCTGAATTCCATCTCTACTGCAGAACCGGACATGAGAGTTTCTTCTCATCCAGCTCCTCGCGAATCACTAGACGTGTTTGTTTATGGATAATGCTTATTTCTTTTACTTTTCAAAAATTTTCTAAAGTATTTAACTTTACCTCATATTGAATCATCCAAAAAGTCATACAATAAATGAAATATAAATTTAAATAAAAAAAATAAATATAAAAATAAAAAATATAAAACAAAAGGTTACGCGGGCGAATATTGACTCTTTTCTCTTTTATTTGTAGGGTCATTTTATGACTAGTCAGAAGAAATCTATGTTATTCTTGGTTCATTCCGCCATCCTACCCAATGAATCATTAGGATTGATTCTTTTTCAATCAAATCCTATGTAGTCACAGGTTCCATCGTTCCCATAGCTTCTCCATTAATGCTTAGGCCTGAACTCTGCAATGGAGCTCCCAACAAAATCAGTTATTTGTTTCTGAGTCAATCTCCTCAGTTTTCTTAACCCGAAGCTCGATTCAATTGTTCATCTATGTTTCTATTATTTATATCCTTATTCTATCTTATTATTTATTTATCTATCTTATTAGATAGATAATCTCTATATTGATTATTGATTAGATTATTATTATGATCATATATTCATTCTATTTTTTATTATATTATATTTATGTTATATTTATATGTATAATATTTTATTATATTAATATTAAATATTATATTATATTTGATATTAGAGATATTATAATTATAATTTATATTTTTTATATTTATTGTATATTGATGTTGATGCTTTATCACACTGCCTTTTTTTATGGGGTGATTTTTCATAAACCATACATATTGGAATCATATATCATTTATCATTGAGATCTTTATTCTCTCTTTCTATCATCCTTTCATTTTTCTACATCCCTTTTTTTTTCATAATTTATAATTAGATTTATTTTTTATGAAAAAAAATTCAGTTGCTATAACTATATAATCGATTCAGTCATATAGTGACTGTTTCTTGGGATCTCGACAATACGAAGCAATAAGTTGGTTATTAGTTTTGAGTTTTTTTAGTTTTGATCGTTACTAAGTTTATAGTGGGGTCATCTTTTTTTTGTAATCTCAACTCTAAATAAAAAACTAAAACTAACGAGTCACACACTAAGCATAGCAATTATACGAAACCTAAATTAAAGAGTAAATCGAATTTTTATTCAACCTTATAGAATTATAATTGTTTGTTTTTCTATTGCTCAGCAGAATGGCGAGATAAGTAAAGGTCCATTATTCTTATTCTTGGTTTACAAATACCCAAATTTTTATGCCTAAGACTCCATAGATAGTTCTAATTGTATGGGAACAGTGATCAATTTTAGCCCGAATTGTTTGTAAAGGAACCCTACCTTCTCTGATCCATTCGACACGTGCAATCTCTTTTCCGTCGATACGCCCTGCGATTTGTACTTGAATTCCTTTTGTATCCGTTTGTTCAGTTAATTCAATAGCTTTCTTCATTGCCTTTCGAAATGAAACTCTATTTTTTAATTGTAAAGCTATATATTCTGCAAGAATATTAGGTTGTCCATAAGGCTTTTCAATTCTTGTGATAGCAATGTTGAGTCTCCGATTTACAGAACGAAACTCTTTTTGTACATTCATCTGTAATTCTTCGACTCCCCCTGTTCGTCCTTCTAATAATAAATTGGGAAATCCAATATAGATTATGACCTGAATAAAATCTATTCTTTTTTGAATCCCTATATGGGCAATTCCTTCAAAACCTGAGGATATTCTCTTATTTTTTTGTACATAGTTCTTAATACAATTCCGTATTTTTTCATCTTCTTGTAGGTCCATGGAAAAATTTTTTGGTTGTGCGAACCAAAAAGAATGATGACTTTGAGTTGTTCCAAGTCTGAAACCTAGTGGATTTATTTTTTGTCCCATATTTTTCTACCCTTTGTTCCATTCAGATTTTTTTATAAATTTATAAATATAAAATAGGAATCTAAATTCTGTTTCTTTAGATGAATCTAAAATTTCTGTTTTTCTTTTAAAACAATCTTTATATGACAAGTGGTTTTTTTTATTAGACAACTACGTCCTCGAGCCCGAGTTCTTAACTTTTTAACAATAGCGCCTCTGTTGACTTCAGCTTTACTAATAAATAAATCAGCTTCATTTAAACCCATATTATGACTAGCATTTGCTGCTGCAGAATAAACTAATTGTAAAATTGGATAAGATGCTCTATAAGGCATTAGTTCTAATATCATGAGTGTTTCCTCATAAGAACGCCCGCGAATCTGATCAATTACTCTTCGTGCTTTGAAAACAGACATACATACATATATATGTTGAGCTAACACTTTTGCTTC